GAATTAGATGGTCTTCCTGAGCAGGCTTTTTATTTGGTAGGTAACATCGACGAAGCTACCGCGAAGGCTATGAACTTAGAAATGGAGAGCAAATCGAATAAATGACCTTAAATCTTTGTGTACTGACCCCTAATCGAATTGTTTGGGATTCCGAAGTGAAAGAAATCATTTTATCTACTAATAGTGGACAAATTGGCGTATTACCAAACCACGCTCCTATTGCTACAGCTGTAGATATAGGTATTTTAAGAATACGCCTTAACAACCAATGGCTAACGATGGCTCTGATGGGTGGTTTTGCTAGAATCGGTAATAATGAGATCACGATTTTAGTAAATGATGCAGAGAAGGGTAGTGACATTGATCCCCAAGAAGCTCAACAAACTCTTGAAAACGCGGAAATTAATTTGAAGAAAGCTGAAGGTAAGAGACAAACAATTGAGGCAAATCTAGCTCTCAGACGAGCTAGGACACGAGTAGAGGCTATCAATACAATTTCATAATTCGTTTGTGTACCCGACTAAGCAAAAGAGATTTTGTTTCTAAGTTCTTTTGAACTGCCAATTGAATACAATCAAATAGAATCCAGTGAAATTCAATTCTGATGCAAATGTCAATTAATTTAAGAGATAAATATAAAAACTTATTAGATATCGTTGACTCTGCTATCTAATAAGTTCTACCTACTATTGGATTTGAACCAATGACTCCTGCCGTATGAAAGCAATACTCTAACCACTGAGTTAAGTAGGTCATATGACAAAGAGAAACAAACGGGACCCATCCCGTCGATGGATTATAAATGGAATATTATTTATAAGCAATATCAATCAAAAAGATCAAAGAGCTATGATGTTGGATCGTAGAATATTCATCTTGACAAGAAATTATCTAGATAATAAAATATGTATTACAAGCACAAGGGCTATAGCTCAGTTGGTAGAGCAACTCGTTTACACGTGCGCCAATGTTTTTCAGAGAAGTCCATCATGTAATCAAAAGATTTGATCTTCTTGAGAAATCAATGTCTTACTCCATGACTTTGAGGGAACAATAGCCTGACAAAAGGTTCGGTGCCTATTTAGTTAGGCGCCAAAGAAACCGGGCCTTTGATTTGAGATATTGATAGGGTGAATATTCAGTTTAGTCAATGCTAGGCAGAATGAGCACAAGGACTTCAAAATAATCTCTTTTCATCCTATGAGCTTTAAGGTGTATAAAGTTGCATATTTTATGCTTTAAGCAGAGCCGGAGCCGATAGAGACTCTATTTAACTTAGGTTGATCAAGGCCATAGCAGACCTACGTCAAGATAACCCTTCTTTGAAACACTTTGGCAGTGCTCCTAGATCAGTAATGAATCAAAGGGCATGGAGCCATCTCCTTAATCTTTCTTTCAAAAAAAATATGGCAGACTAGCTGATATTTTTATTAGTTAATGAAAGAGCCCAATGCAAAAAACTGCATGTTGGGTTTTTGAAACAGTTCGACTCATTTTAATAATAAAAAGTTTGATCCGTTTTACCGAGAAGGTCTACGGTTCGAGTCCGTATAGCCCTAAATGAAATAAAATGATACAAAAATTTTATAGTTGTCATTTCCGTATTCTTTTCTTGTTTGGAATTGTGGAGTGACTTGGTTTATCGGAAAAAAAATCTATTTCCATAAGTTCGCTCACGGAGATTATTTACAGCAGAGCATACAAATGAAAACAAAAACGCATGTCAATAGATCCAAGCAGTAGTCTTATAATTTCGGATAAACAAACCCATTTTTCTTCATTAATCTTTGTATTGGTAAATTAATTACCTATGAATTTTCCTGTGCACAATCGCGGAATTGGTGATACTTTTTTGTATATCTACCCAATTCTGATGGGTTTTGGGAGTCAAAATCCTAATATGAGCCCGCTAAAAAAAAATTATAACTTTTCGTATAAACATTGTCAAATAGGCTTTTTGATTGGTATACCGTACCTAGTAAAACAGAAAACAAGTAGGTTTCTCTTTTTGTATCCAATCAAAAAAGTGTACTATTCTATTTATTTCTATATAGATATACCATGGATATACCACCACCAATACATTATAAACAAAATCCTAGGAATTTTACTACACATGATTACTTTCTTCTATTTTTTAGAGTAAGTATAACGGAAATAAGATTCCAGGCAATAAATCTTGAAATGAGACATGTACGATAGCAACCAAAGAAAACTAGATGGTTCGATTAAACCGAATTGTTGTTTTGACTAAACAGTGAGGGGTGACTTGAAAATTCCAATGTGAATCAACTAATCCTATATATTTTCCACATTCATAGGAGTACATCTATGTTTCTGCTTTATGAATATGATATTTTCTGGGCATTTCTAATAATATCAAGCGTTATTCCGATCATGGCATTTCTAATTTCCGGAGTTTTAGCTACGACTAGTAAAGGCCCAGAGAAACTTTCTAGTTATGAATCGGGTATAGAACCAATGGGCGATGCTTGGTTAC